TAAAACTTATAATAATGTAAATAAAAACATTTTGAAACCATAAAAAAAATGGCTCCGGACCCTTCTGTTTTTTTAAGTTGGGCATATAAATGTTATTTATCTCAGGGGTTTTAATGTCCTTGGGATTTCATATTCTACTTGCGGTACCGGGGGTTGATGGGCGTATATCTTATGTTTTTATGAGTGGACTGGTAGTTAAGCTAGGATTAATCCCTTATGCAGGCGGGGCTTTGTTGGGCCCCGCCTAACACTTTTTTAAATTTTATCAGATTAATCAAAAAAAACTTATAATAATGTAAATAAAAACATTTTGAAACCATAAAAAAAATGGCTCCGGACCCTTCTGTTTTTTTAAGTTGGGCATATAAATGTTATTTATCTCAGGGGTTTTAATGTCCTTGGGATTTCATATTCTACTTGCGGTACCGGGGGTTGATGGGCGTATATCTTATGTTTTTATGAGTGGACTGGTAGTTAAGCTAGGATTAATCCCTTATGCAGGCGGGGCTTTGTTGGGCCCCGCCTAACACTTTTTTAAATTTTATCAGATTAATCAAAAAAAACTTATAATAATGTAAATAAAAACATTTTGAAACCATAAAAAAAATGGCTCGAGGTTTTCCTGTTTCCGGGGGGTTTACAGGAGCGTTAGTTACCTCAGGAGTTTAGGGGGGTAGGGGGGTTTAACGCGAAAAAGCCGAAAGGGGGTAATATAGATATCTTCCGACTAAATCTCACTACTTTATGTCCTTGAAATATTTATATGTAATTCTTTTGTAAAGACTTTTCATCATTCATGCTATTTTCTTGCTTCCTAAGATTATTACCACCTTGTTAATTAAATTGCGTGCACTGTGAAATGTCTATTGAAAAGAAAAAGAGAAAAAAAAAAACTAAATGCCCTATGGAAAGAATGCTCGGCATGGTGGTTGCTCCCGCTATTGTTTTCCACCATTAACTTATGTCTTTTAAGATAAAGGTATGGGGAGGTTTACATTATATGGCCCTGAAATAGGAACCAAATGCCAGGAATAAATCACTGTGTGAAACCCCCACAATTATTGTCCCTCATTTTCAATAACCGTTGGCATTAAGAAATGGACTTGTTGGTCGGTTCTTACTACATTAAATATTTTTAAGTTTACATAGGATTTTGAATAAAGGTATAACTTGACTCATGAGTATTTGTGTTAGATCTTAAGTTCCGCCTGTTATTTGTAGTTATTTACTGATTTTTATTATCTTGCTTCATGTATAAATGTCCATGTTATGTAATGCTTGAATGGTTAAACCCAAGACATGGTAATAAAACATAAATGTACTTGAATGCTATATGAAATGGTTAATATAGATTAATGTTGATAATACATATATGTATATAAAATTATTATACATATACTACAAAGAATAGTTTAACTAAGAATCCTGGCTTTGGGAGCCAGGGGTGGGAGTTAAAATCTCCTTTCTTTGAGCAGTAGGGAGGACTTTAACCTCCGACATCTGGTTTACAAGACCAGGGCTCTGACGCTGAGCTACTAGTGCAAGCTCATTCAAGTGCTTTGTCCTCTGCATAGCCTGCTAGTGGTGTAAGGACTAGGAAAAGGAAAAAGTATAAAAAGGATGCGATTTGTCCGATAATAACGAACGGGTGTGATACCGGTATTCCTCCGATTCAGGTGAGAATAATAACGTCTGCGATCAGGGTTCAAAACAAGAATTGTGTAAGTGGTCGGAAAGTGAGGCTTCGTTGTTTAGAGGTGTGTAGAAATGGTACGAGCATCAGAATAAGGATTGAAGCTAGGAGGGCTAAAACTCCCCCTAGTTTGTTGGGAATGGAGCGTAGAATTGCATATGCGAACAGGAAGTATCATTCTGGCTTAATGTGGGGAGGAGTAACTAGTGGATTGGCGGGGGTGAAGTTGTCTGGGTCTCCTAGCAGGTTGGGTGAGAATAAAGCTAGACATGTAAGGGCAATGACAAGTACTGCGAACCCTAGTAGGTCTTTGTATGAGAAGTAGGGGTGGAAGCTCATTTTATCCGCATCTGAATTTAGGCCGAGGGGGTTATTTGATCCTGTTTGATGAAGGAAAAGGAGGTGTACTATGGTTGCGCCTGCAATTACAAAGGGGAATAAAAAGTGGAAAGCAAAGAATCGGGTAAGGGTTGCATTATCTACTGAGAATCCACCTCAAATTCATTGAACAAGGGCGTTACCTACGTAGGGTACTGCGGATAGTAGGTTGGTGATAACGGTGGCACCTCAAAAGGACATTTGGCCTCAAGGTAAAACATAACCAACGAAAGCAGTTATTATAACTAAAAGTAGTAGGACTACCCCGATGTTTCATGTTTCTTTATAGAGGTATGAGCCGTAGTAAAGTCCACGGCCAATGTGGGCATAGATGCATACAAAGAAGAAGGATGCACCGTTGGCGTGAAGGTTTCGGATGAGTCACCCGTAGTTTACGTCTCGGCAAATATGAGCAACGGAAGAAAAAGCTGTAGCAATATCAGAGGTGTAGTGCATGGCTAAAAATAGTCCTGTGAGGATTTGAATAACTAAGCATAGTCCTAAGAGAGAGCCGAAGTTTCATCACACTGAAATATTTGAGGGGGCGGGTAGGTCAACTAGGGCATTGTTTGCGATTTTGAGGAGGGGGTGTGTCTTTCGTAGACTTGTCATTAGTGGGTTCTTGTAGTTGAATAACAACGGTGGTTTTTCAAGCCATTAGTTCTGGTTAAAGTCCTGGCAGGAATTATGACTTACATTATGTCTTTATTTTTAATTGGTTTAGTTCTAGGGTTGGTTGCAGTTGCTTCTAACCCTTCTCCTTACTTTGCTGCCTTAGGGTTAGTAGTTGTGGCGGGCATGGGGTGTGGAGTATTGGTTGGTCATGGGGGACCCTTTCTATCGCTGGTGTTGTTTCTGATTTACCTGGGTGGCATGCTAGTCGTGTTTGCATATTCGGCGGCACTTGCCGCTGAGCCTTACCCGGAAAGTTGGGTAAGTGGTCCTGTTGTAGGCGACATGTTGATATACTTAGTAGGGGTTGGGGTGGCTTCTAGTGTATTTTGAGGGGGGTGATATGAGGCCTCATGGGTGCCGGCTGATGAGCTTAGTGAGTTTTCTGTCTTGCGAGGCGATATTGGAGGGGTTGCGTTAATGTACTCATTGGGGGGAGGGATATTAGTACTAAGTGCGTGAGTCCTGCTTCTCACCTTGTTTGTTGTGTTGGAGTTAACTCGAGGACTAAGTCGGGGGGCTCTTCGGGCAGTTTAACGGGTGAATAATAGGGCAGCAAGGGTCAGGGTGAGAAGGAATAGGGTGAGGTATGTCTTGATTATTCCTTGTTGTGTATTGCTTGTTGTTGTAATTAGGGGGATATTTGATGAAGAAATTGCTTTGGGACCTACTTTTTCTAGTCAAGTTTGGTCAATCAGTTGGCTGGCAAGTATCTGTCCTAAAATTAGATTTAGTTTAGGGGTAAATCGGTGAATGATCGAGGGGAAAAAGCCTAACATGTTGGAGAAGTGGTGGGTAGCTAGGTTAGGGGTAATTTTGTACTGTTTATTGGTGAGTGTTGCTAGTTCGAGGGCAATGAGTAACCCCGAAATTGTAACTGCAAGGGCAGCTAGTTTAAGCAAGGGGGGTATAGATATCACAGGGGTCTTAAGGGGAGTGATGCTTGAGATAATTAGGAGGCCAGCGACAATGCTTCCTCATGCAAGTCGCTTTAAGGGGTTAATAACCGCTGGGTTGTTTTCATTAATGGGGGAAATAGCGTTAAACCGTGGGTGGCCTATTGAGACAAAAAATACTACGCGGAGACTGTAGATGGCCGTGAATGAGGTGGCTAGAAGGGTTAGGACTAGGGCTCAGGCGTTTAGGTGGGATGTGTTTAGTGCTTCAATAATGGCATCTTTGGAGAAGAATCCTGCTAGGAAGGGGGTGCCTGTGAGGGCTAAACTACCAATAGTGAGGCAGGAGGATGTAAAGGGGGCAAGGTGATGTATACCTCCTATTTTTCGGATGTCTTGTTCGTCGTTGAGGCTGTGAATAATTGAACCAGAACAGAGGAACAGTATTGCCTTAAAGAAGGCATGGGTGCAAATGTGGAGGAACGCTAGTTGAGGTTGATTTAATCCGATAGTAACTATTATTAGGCCAAGTTGACTTGATGTGGAGAATGCTACGATCTTCTTGATATCATTTTGGGTTAGGGCACAGGTGGCTGTAAATAGCGTTGTCAGGGCACCTAAGCATAGGCAGGTGGTGAGGGCAGTTTGATTATTTTCCAGGAGAGGACTTGTTCGTACTAGGAGAAAAATACCGGCAACAACTATGGTGCTTGAATGCAGTAGGGCAGAGACCGGTGTAGGACCCTCCATAGCAGAGGGGAGTCAAGGATGAAGACCAAATTGGGCCGACTTGCCTGTAGCGGCAACAATCAGGCCTAGTAGCGGTAGGGTAAGATCCAGGTTTTTCGTTGCTACAAAAATTTGTTGTAACTCTCAGGAGTTAGCGTTGGTTGCTATTCATGCTATTGTGAATAGCAATCCAATGTCTCCGACCCGATTATACACAACGGCCTGAAGGGCCGCTGTATTGGCATCCGCTCGTCCGTATCATCAACCAATGAGTAGAAATGATATAATGCCTACTCCTTCCCAACCAATGAAAAGTTGGAATAGATTGTTTGCTGTGACAAGAATAATTATGGCAATAAGGAAAACTAGGAGGTATTTAAAGAATCGGTTTATATATGGGTCTGCGTGTATATATCATGATGCAAACTCTAGAATAGACCAAGTGACGTAGAGGGCGATAGGGACAAAAATAACTGAGTAGTGATCAAATTTAAAGCTAATGTTCACGTCGAAGGTTATTGTATTTATTCAATTTCATGAGGTGATGATTGCTTCTGCGCCTTCGTTAAGAAAGAGAAATAGGGGGACTAGGCTAACGAAGAAGGCCAAGGCGACCGCTGTTTTAACATGGGAGACGGCCCAATCGGGGTTTCGGGGGCGAGGGTTCAGGGTCGTAAAGATAGGATATGCTAATAGTAAAAAGATAATGACTAAGCTGGATGATATAATAAGTGATGAGGAGTGCATAGCTGCTACTTGGATTTGCACCAAGAGTTTTTGGTTCCTAAGACCAATGGATGAGCTGTTATCCTTTAGGAGCAGGCCGAGTGAGCCCTGGGGTCCAACCAAGGTCACGGAGATTAGCAGTCTTCGTTGCTGGCGAGCCTCTCTCGGTGGATAAGGGGATTTTAACCTCTGTCTTTAGAATCACAATCTAATATTTTTGTTAAACTATATCTACAGGTGGTTCAGCCTCATACTAATTCGGGCTTTAAGATAAGTAGAAGTAGGGGGAGGAGGTGAAGGGCTATGACTAGGTGCTCCCGGGTATAGGAGGGGTTTAGGCTAATAATATGTGCTGGGAGGGGGCCCCGTTGTGTCATGAGGAACATATAAAGTGAATAGCTCGCGGTAATAAGGGTCCCTGCCCCTGTGAGTACGAGGGTTCATCATGATCAACCAAATAATGAGGTAATAATTAAAAGTTCTCCCATGAGGTTGGGTAGAGGGGGAAGGGCTAAGTTTGCGAGGCTGGCAATGAATCACCATGTTGCTATGAGTGGGAGCACTATTTGTAATCCTCGGGCTAATAATATTGTCCGGCTATGGAGCCGTTCATAATTTGTGTTGGCCAAGCAGAAGAGGGCCGAGGACGTTAGGCCGTGTGCAATCATAAGGATTACGGCGCCGGCAAGGCCTCAAGGTGTCTGGATAAGAATACCTCCAATGACCAGGCCCATGTGGCTTACGGATGAATAGGCGATGAGGGATTTAAGATCTGTTTGGCGAAGGCAGGTGGAGCCAGTTATAATTACACCTCATAGGGCGAGGATAATAAAGGGATAACTTAATTCCTTGGTGAGAGGTTCTAATATGACTATTATTCGGATCATACCGTAGCCTCCTAGTTTTAGAAGAACTGCAGCTAGAACCATTGAGCCTGCAACTGGGGCTTCTACATGTGCTTTTGGTAGCCAGAGATGTGCTCCGTATAAGGGTATTTTTACTAAAAATGCAATTAGGCAGCCTGCTCATCAAAGCTTGTCAGCATAAGATGAAAGAGGGGTAGAGCTAGCATATTGGATGGTTAAGAGGGAGAGGGAGCCTGTATCCTTTTGAAGAAGTAATAGGGCAACTAGTAGTGGGAGAGAGCCTGCTAGGGTATAAAACAAAAAATATACCCCTGCATTAAGGCGTTCTGCCTGGTTACCCCATCGAGTAATAATAATTAGTGTGGGGATGAGAGTAGCTTCAAATATAACATAAAACATAAGGAGTTCGGTGGCACCGAATGCTATAATAAGGAATACTTGTAGAGATGTTAATAGGCTAATGTAGGTTCGTTGGCGATTAATAGGTTCTAGTGCTGTGTGGCTTTGGCTTGCCAAGATCATAAGAGGGAGAAGTCAGCAGGTAAGGACAAGAAGGGGTGTTGAGAGGGGGTCTGTGGCTATGAAGGGCGTGAGGCAAGATCAGCCTGTTTCGGATGTATTTTTTAGTCAAGTGAGGCTGGCTAATGCAATGATTAGGCTGTGGGAGAGGGTAGTAGGTCATAATCACTTGGCAGGGGCAAGTCAGGCTGTGGGGAGAAGCATTAGGGTGGGAATTAGGATTTTTAGCATTGTAAGAGGTTTAAGGTTTGAAGGCGATCTGAACCATGTGTGCGAGCTGTGGCTACCAGTAAGGCAAGTCCTGCGCTTGCTTCACAAGCTGAAAAAGCCAGTAGAAGCATGGGAGCTGCAGAGAAGCTTGTGGTGTCTAGTTGAAGGGTTCAAATCGAAAGTCCAATAAATAAAGAGAGCATCATCCCTTCTAAGCATAAAAGAGCGGAGAGGAGGTGGGTTCGATGGAATGCTAGGCCTGTCAGTCCTAGGGTAAAGGCCGATGAGAAAGCGAAGTGAGCGGGAGTCATCAGACAATTATGGACTTTAACCATAAGCTTTTGAGCCGAAATCAAATATTTTTCTTAAACTAATTGGCTATTCGGCTCATTCTAGTCCTCCTTGAATTCACTCGTAAACTAAGCCAAGGGTAAGAAGAATAAGTACGGCTACGGCTCAGAAGAGTGTTAATAAAGGGGAAGTTAATTGGTCCCCTCAGGGGAGTGGGAGGAGAAGGGCGATTTCTAAATCGAAAAGGAGGAAAAGAATGGCGACTAGGAAGAAGCGGAGGGAAAATGGTAGGCGGGCTGATCCTAAAGGGTCGAAACCACATTCATAGGGGGAGAGCTTTTCGTGGTCGGGGGTCATTTGGGGAAGCCAGAAGGATACAATGGCCAGGACTACGGAAAGCAAAATAGTGATGGTAATTACAGCTATTGCTACGTTCATTATCTTTCCTTGGATTTTAACCAAGACCGGGTGATTGGAAGTCACTTATACTAGTTTTAATACTAGAAAGATTAAGAGCCTCATCAGTAGATAGAGATATATAGGAATAATCATACAACGTCTACGAAATGTCAGTATCAGGCAGCTGCTTCGAACCCGAAGTGGTGCTCGGATGTAAAGTGGTATTGGATTTGTCGTAGGAGGCAAACAGCTAAAAATGTGGAGCCAATAATGACGTGTAGTCCGTGGAATCCAGTAGCTACGAAAAAGGTAGAGCCGTATACACCATCTGCAATTGTAAAGGGGGCTTCATAATATTCCAGGGCTTGAAGAAATGTAAAATAAAAGCCCAGAAGAATAGTTAAGGCTAGCGATTGAATGGTTTGTTTTCGTTCACCTTCTATAATGCTGTGGTGGGCTCAGGTGACCGTTACTCCGGAGGCAAGTAAAACAGCTGTATTAAGGAGGGGGACTTCGAATGGATCAAGAGTTGTAATGCCCGTAGGAGGTCAGCAGCCCCCTAGCTCAGGAGTGGGGGCGAGGCTTGCGTGGTAAAAGGCTCAGAAGAATCCTAGGAAAAAAAATACTTCGGAGGTAATGAAAAGAATCATTCCGTATCGAAGACCTTTTTGTACGGGGGGCGTATGATGTCCTTGGAATGTACCTTCTCGTACGATGTCTCGTCATCATTGATATATTGTAAGAAGTAGTAGAGCTGTTCCTAAGGTTATTAAGGTTGTTGAGCGAAAATGAAATCAGGTCGCGAGGCCTGATGTTATCAGCAGGGCAGCAATTGCCCCTGTTAAGGGTCAAGGGCTGGGGTCAACTATGTGGTAAGGGTGTGCTTGATGGGCCATTAGACGTTTTCTTGTAGGTAAAGTGTTAGTAGGAGAACGAAGACGTAGGCTTGAATTATTGCTACAGCAACTTCTAATAGGGTAAGGAGAACCAGTACTGTTGTTGTGATGATTGCTACGGTTGGTATTAAAGGGAGAAGTACGAAGGCGCCTGTAGCAATTAATTGAATTAAGAGGTGACCAGCTGTTAAATTGGCTGTTAGTCGTACTCCTAGGGCAAGGGGGCGGATAAAGAGGCTAATTGTTTCGATAACGATAAGCACCGGGATAAGGGGGCCGGGTGTGCCTTCTGGTAGGAGGTGTCCTAGGGCATGGGTTGGTTGGTTTCGCATGCCAATAATGACAGTTGCTAATCAGAGAGGTACCGCAAGCCCTAAATTTAGTGATAATTGGGTGGTGGGGGTAAAAGTGTAGGGAAGGAGTCCTAATATGTTTAGGGTAATTAAAAAGATTATTAATGAGGTTAGGAGGGCAGCTCACTTATGACCCCCAATATTTAAGGGAAGGAGAAGTTGTTGAGTAAAACGATTAATAAATCAGCCCTGAAGCGCGAGGAATCGGTTATTTAATCATCGAGTTGTGGGTGTAGGGTAAAGGAGTCAGGGTAGGGTGAGGGCAAGGGCTATTAATGGGATCCCAAGATAGGTGGGGCTTATAAACTGGTCAAAAAAGCTTAGTGTCATGGTCAAGTTCAGGGGTCTGTTTTGGCTTTTTCTGCGCTTTGCAGGGTAGGGGTATTTGGGAAGGTGTGGGCTGTAACTTTAGCGGGAATAACGGCCAGGAAGACCATTCACGAGAAGACTAAAATAGCAAATCAAGGTGCGGGGTTGAGTTGGGGCATGTCGTTAGGGGTGGTTGGGAGCCACCAATCTTTAGCTTAAAAGGCTAACGCTATACCCTATTTAGCTTCCTAGCGAGGCGTCTTCAAGTATTCGAGATGATCAGTTTTCAAAGTGTTCTAGGGGAACTGCTTCCACTACAATAGGTATAAAGCTGTGATTTGCTCCGCAGATCTCAGAGCATTGTCCGTAGAATACGCCTGGTCGGGATGCGATGAAGGCTGTTTGGTTTAGGCGGCCTGGGACTGCGTCCATTTTTACCCCCAGGGCTGGGACTGCTCACGAGTGGAGTACATCGTCTGCAGAGACTAAAACTCGGATGGGGGACTCAACTGGAATAACCATGCGATGGTCGGCTTCTAATAGGCGGAATTGTCCAGGGGTTAGGTCTTGGGTGGGGATTATGTATGAGTCAAAGCCAAGATCTTCGTAGTCAGTATATTCATAGCTTCAGTATCATTGGTGACCAACGGCTTTAATTGTTAATAAAGGGTTGTTAATTTCATCTATAAGATAGAGGATGCGAAGGGAGGGGAGTGCAATCAGAATTAAAATGATAGCTGGGAGAATTGTTCAGATAATTTCAATCTCTTGTGAATCTAAAATATATTTGTTCGTTAATTTAGTGGTAACTATAGCAAGAATAATATAAAGCACTAGTGTGCTAATTAGGAAGACGATTATTAAAGCATGGTCGTGAAAATGAAGAAGTTCTTCTATAACAGGTGAAGCTGCATCTTGAAATCCAAGCTGTGACGGATGGGCCATTAAAAGCAAGACACGCGGGGGTTTAACCCACACTTCCGCCTTGACAAGGCGGTGTAATGTACTCTTTTACTAGTGTCTTATAAAGAAAGTGGCAGAGCGGTTATGTGGTCGGCTTGAAACCGACTTATGGGGGTTCGACTCCTCCCTTTCTCGTTAGTCTGCTTGTACTTGTACAAAGGCGGGCTCCTCGAATGTGTGGTATGGGGGAGGGCAGCCATGTAGTCATTCTACATTAGTTGTTGTTAAATCTGTTGCTAGAACTTCACGTTTGGCGGCGAATGCCTCTCAAATAATAAATAAGAACATGATAACAGCCACTAGGGAGATAAGTGACCCAATTGAGGAGACTGTATTTCATAGGGTATAGGCGTCAGGGTAGTCGGAGTATCGGCGGGGCATTCCGGCTAATCCAAGGAAGTGTTGTGGGAAGAAGGTTAAGTTTACCCCTAAGAACATAATACCGAAGTGGATTTTTGTTCAAGTGCTGTGAAGTGTGTAGCCTGAGAATAGCGGGAATCAGTGCACGAAGGCGGCGACAATGGCAAATACGGCTCCCATGGATAGTACGTAGTGGAAGTGGGCTACTACATAATAGGTATCGTGGAGTACAATATCTAGAGATGAGTTGGCCAGAACAATGCCTGTAAGCCCCCCTACTGTAAACAGGAAAATAAAGCCAAGGGCCCATAAAAGGGGTGTCTCTCATTTAATAGAGCCTCCATGAAGGGTTGCAAGTCAGCTAAATACTTTAACACCGGTGGGAATTGCGATGATTATTGTGGCAGATGTGAAATAAGCACGCGTGTCTACGTCCATGCCAACTGTGAACATGTGATGGGCTCATACAATAAAGCCTAGGAGGCCAATAGCTATTATTGCCCATACTATTCCTATATAGCCAAAGGGTTCTTTTTTACCAGAATAATAGGCGACGATGTGTGAAATCATACCAAAGCCAGGCAGAATAAGAATATATACCTCTGGGTGCCCAAAAAACCAGAATAAGTGCTGGTAAAGGATTGGATCCCCTCCTCCTGCCGGGTCAAAGAAGGTGGTATTAAGATTTCGGTCGGTAAGGAGCATTGTGATGCCGGCAGCGAGAACTGGTAGAGAGAGGAGGAGAAGAACAGCGGTAATTAGGACGGCTCATACAAATAGGGGTGTTTGGTACTGAGAGATGGCCGGGGGTTTTATATTAATAATTGTGGTAATAAAATTGATTGCCCCAAGGATTGAGGAAATACCTGCTAGGTGAAGTGAAAAGATTGTCAGGTCGACTGATGCTCCTGCGTGGGCTAAATTACCAGCCAGAGGCGGATACACTGTTCATCCGGTTCCGGCACCCGCTTCTACTCCAGAAGAGGCAAGTAGTAGAAGGAAAGAAGGGGGTAGAAGTCAGAAACTTATGTTATTTATACGAGGAAATGCTATATCTGGGGCTCCAATCATTAGGGGAATTAATCAGTTTCCAAAACCTCCAATTATAATTGGCATTACTATAAAGAAAATCATTACGAAGGCATGCGCTGTAACGATTACATTATAAATTTGGTCGTCTCCAAGGAGAGCGCCCGGTTGGCTTAGTTCTGCTCGAATGAGTAGGCTGAGGGCTGTGCCTACTATACCGGCTCAGGCACCAAATACTAGATAAAGGGTGCCGATGTCTTTGTGATTAGTGGAGAAAAATCAACGTGTGATGGCCACAGGTAGGATGGCTGAGTTTTTAAGCGATGGATTGTAGCCCCACAAACAGAGGTTTGAGTCCTCTTCTTACCAGAAGTCTTGAGGTGTTATACATATCAGATTGCAAATCTGAAGATGCAGGCTAGTCGTCTGCCGGGACTTTCCCCCGCCTTTGCCCGCCTTTTAGGCGGGGGAAAGATAGATGGATGCTCGCTGGTTTGAGCGCTTAGCTGTTAACTAAGATCTTGCAGGATCGAGGCCTGCCCTTCTAGGAAGGCTTTAGCTTAATTAAAGTACCTGTTTTGCATACAGGAGATGTGGGGTAGTGTCCCGCAAGCCTTATCAGGGACTGGGGGACTTCCACCCTCACTTAGGGCTTTGAAGGCCCTTGGTCTTGTTTTAACCTAAGTCCCTTAAAGGGTTATTAGTGCTATTGCGGCGGGTGTTAGGGGTAGAAGCAGTAGCGTAGCTATGGCTGAGGTAGCAAGTGGCAGTGTTAGTTGTGAAGAGGGGAGGCGTCATGGGGAGATTGCGGTTAGGTTGTTGGGTGAAATGGTTAGTGCCATCGCGTATGATAGTCGCAGATAGAAATATAGGCTAAGGAGGGCGGTTATTGCGGCCAGTGTTGCGGCGGGGGCAAGGTCTTGTTTAGCAAGTTCTTGAAGAATAAGTCATTTTGGCATAAAGCCTGTGAGTGGGGGGAGGCCTCCTAAGGATAATAATAAAAGGGGTGCAAGGGCGGTTAGGGCGGGGGTCTTTGTCCATGAGGTTGCTAGAGCATTAATGCTGGTTGCTTTATTAAGTTTAAACATAAGAAATGCTGAAAAAGTTATAATAAAATATGTGAATAGTGTTAAAATAGTCAAGGAGGGGGAGAATTGTAGCACAATTACTATCCAGCCGAGGTGTGCGATAGAGGAGTAGGCAAGAATTTTGCGAAGCTGGGTTTGATTGAGACCTCCTCAGCCCCCTACAATGGTTGAGGTAAGTCCGAGGATAATTAAAAGGGTGGTGTTGGCACATGGGGTTTGGACTAACAAGGAAAATGGGGCAAGTTTTTGTCAGGTTGACAAAATAAGTCCTGTGGTTAGGTCTAGGCCTTGAAGTACCTCGGGTAGTCATGAGTGTACAGGTGCAAGTCCCACTTTTAGTGCGAGGGCCAAAGTGACAAGAGTAGTTGGGAAAGGGTGGGCAATCTGTAAAAGGTCTCATTGTCCAGTTAATCAAGCGTTGGTGGTGCTGGCAAATAGTAGCATGGCTGCTCCAGCAGCTTGAATCAAGAAATATTTAGTGGCTGCTTCAACTGCTCGGGGGTGATGGTGTTGAGCTATTAGAGGAATGATGGCAAGAGTATTTATTTCTAGGCCCATTCAGGCGAGTAGTCAGTGGGAGCTTGCGAAGGTGGTAGTAGTCCCTAAACCAATACCAAATAGCAGGGCGGTTAAGATGTAAGGGTTCATTAGCAAAGGAGGGATTTTAACCTTCGTGTTTGGGGTATGGGACCAAGAGCTTAGAATTAGCTGACTTTACTAGGAAATAGTGTAGTGGGAGCACCAGGAGTTTTGCTCTCCTTAGGCGGGGTTCGAGTCCCCCTTTTCTAAGAAGCGGGGGGGATTTGAACCCCCATAAGTCACTCTATCAAAGTGGTCCTTTACTTCAGGCACGGCTTCTTATTTATAGCTGGGGTGGTAAGCCAGCAAATGCAATGGGGAGGGCTAGGTGTCAGATAACCAGGGCCAGTGTAAGTGGGAGGAAGTTTTTTCAAATTAGATGTATGAGCTGATCGTACCGGAATCGTGGGTAAGAGGCTCGAACTCATAAAAATAAGACAGACAGAAGGGCCGCTTTGGTTATTAGGTTCATCGCGGTGAGTTCAGGTAGTATAGGGAAATGAGAGGCCCCTAAGAAGAGGGTGGCGGAAAGCGTATTTATAAGTAGAATATTAGCATATTCGGCCAAGAAAAATAGGGCGAATGGGCCACCTGCATATTCGACATTGAAGCCAGAGACTAGTTCGGATTCGCCTTCAGTAAGGTCAAAAGGTGCACGGTTTGTCTCCGCAAGGGTTGAAATATACCATATTGCGGCTAGGGGTCAAGCTGGGAGTAGTATTCAGACGCTTTCTTGGGCAATGTTGAAGGTTTGTAGGGTAAAACCTCCTGTAAAAATAATAGTACTTAATAGGATCAGGCCTAAACTAACTTCATATGAAATGGTTTGGGCTACAGCCCGAAGGGCCCCAATGAGGGCATATTTTGAATTTGATGCTCAGCCTGAACCTAGAATGGAGTAGACAGCGAGGCTTGATAGGGCCAAAATAAATAGAATTCCAAGGTTCAAGTCAATGACTGGATATGGGAGGGGTATAGGGGCTCAAAGGGTTAAGGCAAGTGTAAGTGCGAGTAAGGGGGCGAGGAGGAAAAGCACGGGAGAGGAAGTGGAGGGGCGAACGGGCTCTTTAATAAAGAGTTTCACACCATCGGCGATAGGCTGTAACAGTCCGTAGGGTCCTACAATGTTTGGACCCTTTCGTAGTTGTATATACCCTAGTACCTTACGTTCTAGAAGCGTGAGGAAGGCGACGGCTAAGAGGATGGGGACAATGAAGGCCAAGGGGTTAATAATATGGGTAATAAGGACTGAAATCATAGTTAAGGAGAGGACTTGAACCTCTGTAAAAAGGGCTTAGGTCTTTTGCATTCACCGGGCTCTGCCACCCCAACATGCCGTTTTCTCAGGCATGGGGGGTATGCCCTCTTGCCTACTTTAGTTGTCTTCATTAGGTGGGGGTGAGGCTTGCTTATAGCAGGGGCTTCTTCTTTTCGGTCCTTTCGTACTAGAAAAGAGCACACCATAGATAGAAACTGACCTGGATTACTCCGGTCTGAACTCAGATCACGTAGGACTTTAACCGTTGAACAAACGGACCCTTAATAGCGGCTGCACCATTAGGATGTCCTGATCCAACATCGAGGTCGTAAACCCCCTTGTCGATATGGGCTCTAAAAGGGGATTGCGCTGTTATCCCTAGGGTAACTCGGTCCGTTGATCGGCATTGCCGGATCTTATTGGTCAGATATTCTGTTAATTAGAGCTGCGGCTCTTAGTTGTAGGAGGGGGTGCTCCCTTTCCACGTGGGGGTTTTTTGTTTCCCCGCGGTCGCCCCAACCAAAGACATTAGGGAAGGATTCCATTAGTTCAGGCCCTTATAGGGGATTATTTGACAGGATCTTCTTTGGTGTCTAAAGCTCCATAGGGTCTTCTCGTCTTATGTTTATATCCCCGCTTCTGCACGGGGAGATCAATTTCATTGACTTGAAAGAGGAGACAGTTAAGCCCTCGTTGTGCCATTCATACAGGTCTTCATTTAAAAGACAAGTGATTGCGCTACCTTTGCACGGTCAAAATACCGCGGCCGTTAAACTAATAGTCACAGGGCAGGCGGGACCTCTTATTCTTTAGCTTTGCAAGAGGCGATGTTTTTGGTAAACAGGCGAGGCTTGATTTGTTTGCCGAGTTCCTTCTCTTTCTTTTAGTCTTTCCTGAGGTGCACACCTGTGTAGGGTTAACGGTTTATGTTTGAATTCTTTTCTGGTTGTTTGGGTTGTTGTTCAGGTCCCTCTTCGTTTGGGGCCGTTAATGCTCGGTGCGGGTTCGTTCCGAATTACATGTGTGCAAGGAGAGAGGCTTGGCTCTCTTATTACTCATATTAGCAGGGTCCCTCCCATGTTTGCATGGGATGGCCCGGTAGGGAAGGGGGGAGTAAGAATTAATGATCAGGATAGAGAGGGGTAGTGATGTATTTGAGCTATAACGCTTTCTACTGGGATGGCTGCTTTTAGGCCCACCCAAATACTTACCTTTATTTAATTATGATCTTTTTCCTCCCGGAAAAGTTGTATCTTGTTTCAAAGGGGCTGTACCCCCTTTGAATAACTCTCACAGTTTCTTGTGGTATCAGGTGGGGTAATACTGAGGTGAATAGAGAATCTGAGAGGCTGAACTTCTATCCATTTCTCGGGCAACCAGCTATAACTAGGTTCGGTAGGTTTATCACCTCTACTCAAAGCTCATTCCACTCTTTTGCCACAGAGACGGGTTCGCCCTATAAATAGGCTGTCTTGGAGTAGCTCCCCTAGTTTCGGGGTGTCAAACTAAAGCACTCTTTGCTTGGGTCACGCTGGCTAAATCATGATGCAAAAGGTACGAGAGTAAATCTCTGCTTTACTTAGCTTCACTGGGTTGTTTCATTTCTCTTTCAGCGATCCCTTGCGGTACTTTCTCTATTGCTCCTGAGTCCTTTTTCTGTCGCCCATACTAAAGGGGAAAAATGGTTTGTTTAATTAAAACACTCGTGCATTTGGGGTTATAAATAATGGTTGGTTGTTGTTGTGTTTGTGGGCTAGCTGTTGGGCGTCAGGGTGATCCGATTTGCACGGGTGTCTCTTCAGTGTAAGGGAAGTGTTATTCTATTTTAACTACACTCTGATATTACCAAGTGCACCTTCCGGTACCCTTACCATGTTACGACTTGCCTCCCCTCCGCGATTTTTGGGTTTTTAATTATTTAAAGTGATAGGCTTGGGGAGAGTGACGGGCGGTGTGTGCGCGCTTCAGGGCCGATTTCAGCGGAACACGCTATTTTCCGCTTACTACTAAATCCTCCTTCAGGCGCGTGTTTCAGTGCGCCGTTCGTGTTCCCTAATATAGGGAATGTAGCCCATTTCTTCCCCCTCCATGCGCTACACCTCGACCTGACGTTTTGGGTTGTGCCAGTTGTGCTTACTTTTAGGCCTTCACAGGGTAAGCTGACGACGGCGGTATATAGGCGGGAAAAACAAGGAAGGGTGAGGTTGAACGGGGGTTATCGGTTCTAGAACAGGCTCCTCTAGGGGGGTCTAAAGCACCGCCAAGTCCTTTGGGTTTTAAGCTGGTGCTCGTAGTTCCCAGGCGGGTAGGGTATGTGATATATTACCAAGGTTTAGGGCTAGGCATAGTGGGGTATCTAATCCCAGTTTGTGCCAGAGCTTTCGTGGGGTCAGGGGTTGTAAAGCTACCTTCGTGGTTGATCTTCTAGCCTTCGGATGCGTATAACAGCTTTGAAGGTGTGCGGCTTTAGTCTTTATTTTCCATAACCACTCTTTACGCCGAATGGTATCAACTTGGGTCTCTCGTATAGCCGCGGTGGCTGGCACGAGTTTTACCGGCCCTCTTAGCTTTAACTAAGTCAAGTTTTCACTTATGGCTTAATGTTTATCACTGCTGAGTTCCCTTGAGGGTGTGGCTAAGCAAGGTGTCATGGGCTTACAGATGTGTGCCTGATACCAGCTCCTTGCTCCCGGGCAGGGAGCTGTAGGGCATTCTCACAGGGGGGCGGATACTTGCATGTGTAAATTTGGCTAAAGTTGATAGTAAAGTCAGGACCAAGCCTTTGTGCGGGCGGGGCTTTCTAGGGCCCATCTTAACATCTTCAGTGTTATGCTTTAATTAAGCTACGCTAGC